CAATGTCAGTAATTGGAGATTCCACAATTCGAACAATTAGGAATTCGACTCAAATCAAAAAAGGCACGGCTAAACCACTTGATTCAAGAACAATTACCAATTACTAAAATTCCGTTTTGATTGAAAGTAGCGAAGCTTCCTTCATTTTATTTTGCTTAGACAATAACTAAAAATCCTAAAGGGGTTGAGAGTAATGATTTTCATATATTCATAAAAATATATTTATCTATTCTCTGTATATTAAAATACTACATTACATACAGTATATATATATAAATATCATATCTGTGATTATAATATATAAATAAAAAAAAAAGAAAATAGAATAATTATTCTATACTCTAAATAATTTAAATAATTGAATCGAGACATTTTTTCAATGCAATTTTGAACGAAACTTTCAGATAAACAAATGGTATTCAATCATTCATATAATAAATAAACATATCTACATCAACCCACACACGACCCTATATTGATTTAATTCAATTAGAAGGGTATCAAAAAATAGGTAACCTCTTCTTTTTTTTTTTTTTGTTCAATAAGGTCATGAAAAATTTCTACTTAATTTATCTTTTATTTTACATAGAATGGATTTGCCTGGACCAATACATGATTTTCTTTTAGTTTTTTTGGGATTGGGTCTTATAGTGGGAAGTCTAGGAGTGGTATTACTTACCAATCCAATTTTTTCTGCCTTTTCGTTGGGATTGGTTCTTGTTTGTACATCCTTATTCCATATTCCATCGAACTCCCATTTTGTAGCTGCTGCACAGCTCCTTATTTATGTGGGAGCAATAAATGTATTAATTGTATTTGCCGTGATGTTTATGAATGGTTCAGAATATTACAAAGATTTCTATCTTTGGACTGTTGGAGATGGAGTCACTTCACTGGTTTGTACAAGTATTTTTTTTTCATTAATTACTACTATCCCAGATACGTCATGGTACGGTATTATTTGGACTACAAGGTCAAACCAGATTATAGAGCAGGACTTGATAAATAATGGTCAACAAATTGGGATTCATTTATCAACAGATTTTTTTCTTCCATTTGAACTTATTTCGATAATTCTTTTAGTTGCCTTGATCGGTGCAATTGCTATGGCTCGTCAGTACTAAATATTTCGAAATTTAATAATATAAAATTATATTAATTAAATTAATATAGACTTGTTCTTTTCTTCAAAATATTTTTTTTATTGTTCATGTATAAATATATAAAGATAAAGTATAAAAAAAATGAAAAAAAAAAAACGGAATTTTTCTATTTCTATATTTATATCTATTTTCTATTACCAATACCTTTTTGCGTACTTTTTTAATTCTATTTTAGTCAATTGAATCGGTTAAATTGTTGTTCATATTGAAATGAATCGAGATTGATGAGGAGTTGTTCAATGATGCTCGAACATGTACTTGTTTTGAGTGCCTATTTATTATGCATCGGTATCTATGGATTGATTACAAGTCGAAATATGGTTCGAGCGCTTATGTGTCTTGAGCTTATACTGAATGCAGTTAATATAAATTTCGTAACATTTTCGGATTTATTTGATAGTCGCCAATTAAAAGGAGACATTTTCTCGATTTTTGTTATAGCAATTGCAGCTGCTGAAGCAGCTATTGGATTAGCTATTGTTTCATCAATTCATCGTAACAGAAAATCAACTCGTATCAATCAATCGACTTTGTTGAATAAATAGGGTTTATAAAAAAAAATATAGAGTATCTGCCAATAAAAAATGGGTATGTGCAGCATATAGTGCTATTTGATAAAATGTAATAAATCAAAGTATCTTGGCCTTCTTTCATGAGCAGATCCAGAAGTAGATTGATTCTGGTAAATCTACTAAATCATTGATTCATCTGGTGTCTACAATATATAATTCATTTACTACTTTACTAGATCGAAATTTTATGATGTTAAAAAAAAATTATAGATCCAATGTCACATTCAGTAAAGATTTATGATACATGTATAGGGTGTACTCAATGTGTACGAGCTTGCCCCACAGATGTATTAGAGATGATACCCTGGGACGGGTGTAAAGCTAAACAAATTGCTTCTGCTCCAAGAACAGAAGACTGTGTAGGTTGTAAAAGGTGTGAATCCGCTTGCCCAACCGATTTTTTGAGTGTCCGGGTTTATTTATGGCACGAGACAACTCGTAGCATGGGTCTAGGTTATTGATACGTTCGAGAAAATTCCACTTGAATCCATCATTTTTTATCTTTACCGACAAAACCCGTACTCGAGAAAAGAAATATATATAATAATAAAACTAATAATTTTTTCTTTTCTCGAGTACGGGTTTTCGGGTCAAAGTCAAAGTAAGTGTATCTTGTTTTTACCACGAATGATTTTCCTTGGTTAACTATAATTGTTGTTTTGCCGATATTCGCGGGTACTTTCATTTTCTTTTTCCCTCATAGAGGAAATAAGGTTATTAGGTGGTATACTATTTGTATATGCCTATTAGAACTACTTCTAATGGCCTATGTATTCTGTTATCATTTCCAATTGGATGATCCATTAATCCAATTGGAGCAAGATTATAAATGGATCAATTTTTTTGATTTTCATTGGAGACTGGGAATTGATGGGCTTTCCATAGGACCCATTTTACTCACGGGATTCATCACGACTTTAGCTACTTTAGCAGCTTGGCCAGTTACTCGAGATTCAAAATTGTTCCATTTCCTTATGTTAGCAATGTACAGCGGCCAAATAGGATTATTTTCTTCTCGAGATCTTTTACTTTTTTTTATCATGTGGGAATTAGAATTAATTCCTGTCTACCTACTTTTATCCATGTGGGGAGGGAAGAAACGCTTGTACTCAGCTACAAAGTTTATTTTGTACACCGCGGGGGGTTCCATTTTTCTCTTAATGGGAGTTCTAGGTATGGGTTTATATGGTTCCAATGAACCAACATTAAATTTTGAAACATCAGCCAATCAGCCGTATCCTGTGGCATTGGAAATACTATTCTATTTTGGATTTCTTATTGCTTATGCTATCAAATTACCGATTATACCTCTACATACATGGTTACCAGATACCCATGGGGAAGCCCATTACAGTACATGTATGCTTTTAGCTGGAATCTTATTAAAAATGGGAGCATATGGATTGGTTCGTATCAATATGGAATTATTACCCCATGCTCATTCTATATTTTCTCCCTGGTTGATGATAGTAGGTGCAATTCAAATAATCTATGCAGCTTCAGCATCTCCGGGTCAGCGTAATTTAAAAAAGAGAATTGCCTATTCCTCTGTATCTCATATGGGTTTCATAATTATAGGAATTAGTTCCATAACTGATACAGGACTCAACGGGGCCCTTTTACAAATGATCTCTCATGGATTTATCGGTGCTGCACTTTTTTTCTTGGCAGGAACGAGTTACGATAGAACACGTCTTGTTTATCTCGATGAAATGGGGGGAATAACTATCCCAATGCCAAAAATATTTACAATGTTCAGTAGCTTTTCGCTGGCTTCTCTTGCATTGCCTGGAATGAGTGGTTTTGTTGCAGAATTTGTAGTATTTTTGGGATTAATTATGAGCCAAAAATTTCTTTTAATGCCAAAAATACTAATAACTTTTGTAACGGCAATTGGAATGATATTAACTCCTATTTATTCATTATCTATGTTACGTCAGATGTTCTACGGATATAAGCAATTTAATTCTCAAAATTCTCATTTTTTAGATTCTGGGCCGCGCGAACTATTTCTTTCAATCTGTATTTTTCTACCCGTAATAGGTATTGGTATTTATCCGGATTTCGTTCTCTCACTATCAATTGACAAGGTAGAAACTATTCTATCTAATTATTTTTATAGATAGTTAGTTTTTATTTTATAATAAAAAAGTGAAAAAAAAAAAAGTTCAAAAAATGAATTTACTTTAACTTAAAACTTAATAAAATAAACTTTAATTGTAATCAAATATTTTTGTAGTTTTTGAAAATCATTTGACTTGATTCAAATGATTTTCAAAAACTCGTACAAACTTTAGTTATCTATGCTTATGCTATTCCTATTATGTATTTGATATTCTATTCGTAACTGCTTTTTTTTTTTCAATTAAATGTTAATGCGAATGAACCATAACTATGCAGCCCTATTCCTAATAGATTGACTCCAAAATAGCATATCCAAATTATAAAAAATCCTATAGAAGCCACAATTGCAGAATTTGAGCCTTGCAAATTTTCATTTGTTCTAGTATGTAAATAAATTGCGAATATTGTCCAAGTAATAAATGCCCAAGTTTCTTTTGGGTCCCAATTCCAGTAGGATCCCCACGCTTCATTAGCCCATACTGCTCCCGAAAGAATACCTATGGTTAAAAATAGAAAACCGAGACTAATGACACGAGAACTCCAACAATCCAATTGCTGAATTAATTGATGCCTGTGATAATTTCTAAACGAAATAAAACAATTGTTTTGTAAAACATGGCTTATTTCATTCACGTATTGAATTTTTCCAAATGAAAATGACCTAAAATGGTTGTTTTTACATTTAAAATTTTTTTTTTTATTTTTTCGAAATGTAATGGCTAGAAGAGCTACTGATAATAATGATCCGCAGAGAAGAGATGCATAGCTCAATACCATCATACTTACGTGCATCATTAACCACTGTGATTGTAGAGCAGGTACTAATATTGTGGATTGATGCATTTCAGTTAAAAGACCTGAGGTGGCAAATCCTTGAGTCAAAATAGCACTGGGTGCAGTTATTGCACTTAGAAGATTTTTTTGTTTTCTAAAAAAAGGAAGCATATGAATAATGGATAAACTCCATGAAAGGAACATTAATGATTCATATAAATTACTTAAGGGTAAATGCCCCGAATAAATCCAACGAATAACTAATAATCCTGTTATACATAAAAAAGCGGCTACCATTCCTTTTTCCGACGAATCATATAATCCTACGATTTCGTGGACTAATAAGTTAATCAAATAAATCGTCAGTACGATTGAAACAATCGACAAGGAAATGTGAGTTAATATATGTTCTAAAGTAAAAAATATCATAAAAAATCCTAAAAAGGATATCCTCCAAGAATGGAATGGAGATCTGAAATTATATTCTATCCATTATAGGAATTATTATAGTATTTATTTGACTAGTATTTCTTTTTTAGAAATATGCCGCTACTCGGACTCGAACCGAGATGCTCTAGCACTGCTTCCTAAGAGCAGCGTGTCTACCGATTTCACCATAGCGGCTTGCTCGAAATCATAATAGCCCATTCATTTTTAATCGTCGAGATTGGAGGAGTAAATTCAATGCAATATTTATTTTGCCGAAAGATTCAAAATATCCTTTAAATTACTATTTAAACGTTCAATAATCATTACCTTACTTAATTGTAGTGTGAGGTGGGGCTATTGTTGTTAGTTTTAAAACCGCACTGAACTGAATGGTTTTTCGTGTGGTTTAAGTTCTTGTAAAATTTGAGAATTGTAAGGAGGTTTAAAATGTTTGTTGGATAGGTTGAAAACTGGATTAACTATAAATTGCCAATTGCTAGGATTAAAATTGTACCCATAATTCGTGGTACTATTTATCAAACTAATTAAGTATTAGTCAAACCAATTAGTAGGCTGTAGATATACCAGTGAAAATTTGTCTTCAATATTTCTAAAACGATTTTTCATTATGGAATGCATATTGTGCTTTATGGATAGGTATCTTAATGTATTCTATAGTTAAAGTTAAGTTAAAACATAGAATATATATTCGGCATCCAGAACCCAATAAGCCTTTTAAAATTAAAAGAAAAATATCATTTTTGTGAAAAGTGAATCGATGGGGAAAATAACAATCCCCATCCCACAAAAACCCACTAACGAGAAAGAGAAAACTTTGTAAAGAGAAAAATGATATATTGTGCCTAATTTTTCGAGCCTTTGTCTAGTAGACACAAAAATGTTATCCTACAACATACGACAATAGAAAATTGCATCTCATTAAGTTTACCATATTAATGGTAATTTCTTATCTTATAAATTATCGAATTCGTTGGTTCATATCGATTAAGATTATTCCAAGACTTTTCCAAGTCTTTATTATATAATATATTACTTGTTTGTTGTACAAAAAAGCTTTTAGAATTCCCGGTCGAAAGGGATTTTGCTAAAGAAAAAGCTTTTATTCCTGCCCAATACACTTGATTTTTCCAAAAATTTTTACGAATATGCTTTTTGGACATAGAAATACGCTTTTTTTGAATCGCCATTCAAAAATGCAGAGGTTATTCATTTTATAGTTAAATGTGGAAGACATTTATTGTTCAAAAAAATATATAATTTTTTTATTACTCAAATTTACATACAATATTTTGAAGAAAGAATTATTTATACTGACTAGTATTATATATATATAACTATATTCGAATGAAGATATTTATATATATACATGTCATGGCTATAGAAATCGAGTTGCTTTCCATTGGTAAAAAAGAATCAAAAAGAGTTTCAATTGTCTATTTTTGCCATATTGCATTTCATCTAATTTCAAAAAAGAAATCAAAAAGTTTAAGAACCCTTACCTAATTTAAGAAAACTAGACTGTAAAACTCTTTCTATTAATTGTAATTGATCGAGGATCAAGAAAGTATATCTAATCTAATTAAAATTAGAAAAAATGAGTATCCATTAGTCAAAAATTTATTAAACGATATGTTATTTGAACCAGAAATTTTTATTATTATTTCAGCTCTGTGCAAACTGAAGTGATGAGTAACAAATCGACGAACATCAATAAAATTAATCACAAGTATAAGTTTAAGTTGCTTTATTGAAACAAATATAAGCAACTCACTCAGTTTCCCAACGGACTAGTTCACAACCGATTAATGATTCTGAATTCCGACTCAATTAACGAAAATAAGAAAATAATCTCCTTGTTTTTTTGTTTATCGGGTTGAGTTATTGGTGGATCATAGGATACTCGGAATCAAGTACTTTTTTTTTCATAATTTTTGGACTTGTTTTATGTATATAAACTAAATTATTGTAATAATGAAATGATTGAAAATATTATATTCTCTATGTTCATATATCTTAATCTTTAATAAAAAAAAAAAGAATAACTTTATCAGACTTAATCGTTTTTATTTGACTATTTGGAAATCATCAGAATTCTTAATTCTATTTCTATTAAAGTCTTTTCATATCTTTATTTTTTTTGCTCCGTTCTAAATATAAAAGAGTTGGTGAATCGGAAACAATTTAACAATAAAAAAAGGTTTATTTTTTATGGAATATACGTATCAATATGCGTGGATCATACCTTTCGTCCCCCTTCCGGTTCCTATAGCAATAGGGGTAGGCCTTTTTCTTTTCCCGGCGGCAACAAAAAATATTCGTCGTATATGGGCTTTTCTTAGTGTTTTATTACTAAGTATCGTTATGATTTTTTCCGCCAATCTGTCTATTCAGCAAATAAATGGCAGTCCATCCTACCAATATGTATGGTCTTGGACCTTAAATAATGATTTTTCTTTAGATTTAGGCCACTTAATAGATCCGCTTACTTCCATTATGTTAATATTAATAACTACTGTTGGAATAATGGTTCTTATTTATAGTGACAATTATATGTCTCATGATCAAGGCTATTTGACATTTTTTGCTTATATTAGTTTTTTTAACGCTTCGATGCTGGGATTAGTTACTAGTTCAAATTTGATACAAATTTATATTTTTTGGGAATTAGTTGGAATGTGTTCGTATCTATTAATAGGTTTTTGGTTCACACGACCCCTTGCCGCAACTGCTTGTCAAAAAGCGTTTGTAACTAATCGTGTAGGGGATTTTTTTTTATTTTTAGGAATCTTAGGTCTTTATTGGATAACGGGGAGTTTTGAATTTCGGGATTTATTTGAAATAGCCAATAATTTGATTGATAATAATGGGGACAATTCTTTATTTCTTACTTTGTGTGCTTCCCTATTATTTGTAGGTTCGGTTGCCAAGTCTGCGCAATTCCCTCTTCATGTATGGTTACCTGATGCTATGGAAGGCCCTACTCCTATTTCGGCTCTTATACATGCTGCTACTATGGTAGCAGCAGGAATTTTTCTTGTAGCTCGACTTTTTCCTCTTTTTACAGTCATACCTTACATACTGAATATAATTTCTTTGGTAGGTATAATAACAATACTATTAGGAGCTACTTTAGCTCTTGCTCAAAGAGACATTAAAAGAAGTCTAGCCTATTCTACAATGTCGCAATTGGGCTATATTATGTTAGCTTTAGGTATGGGATCTTATCGAACTGCTTTATTTCATTTGATCACTCATGCCTATTCGAAAGCATTATTGTTTTTAGGATCTGGCTCCATTATTCATTCAATGGAAACTATTGTTGGGTATTCCCCAGATAAAAGCCAGAATATGGTTCTTATGGGTGGTTTAAAAAAATATGTCCCAATTACAAAAATTTCATTTTTTTTAGGCACGCTTTCTCTTTGTGGTATTCCACCTCTTGCTTGTTTTTGGTCCAAAGATGAAATTCTTAATGATAGTTGGTTGTATTCACCCATTTTTGCAATAATAGCTTGTTTCACAGCAGGATTAACTGCATTTTATATGTTTCGGATGTATTTACTTACTTTTGAAGGTCATTTAAATAGTAATTGTAAAAATTACAGCGGCAAAAAAAATAATGTGTTCCATTCAATATCTATCTGGGGAAAAAAAGGACAAAAAGTAAAAAAAAATAATTTGATTTTATCAACAATGAATCATAATCAAAGAATTTCTGTTTTTTCGAAAAAAGTATATCCTATTGTTGGTAATGTAGAAACCAATATGGTGGGGCCTCTTATTACTATAAAAAATTTTTCCAATAAAAAAATTTCCACATATCCTTATGAATCGGACAATACTATGTTATTACCACTTCTTATATTGGTCTTAGTTACTTTGTTCGTTGGATCCATAGGAATTCCTTTTGGTCAAGGAATAATTAATTTAGATATATTATCCAGATGGTTAACTCCATCAATAAACTTTTTACATTCAAATTATGATTTTGATTGGGATGAATTTGTGATAAATGCTATTTTTTCAGTCAGTATAGCATATTTCGGAATATTTATAGCGTTTCTTTTCTATGGGCCTGCTTATTCCAATTTGAATAATTTGAACTTCAAAAATTTATCTGTTCAAATGGGTCCTAGGAGAATTATTTGGGACAAAATACTAAATTTTATATATAATTGGTCATATAATCGTGGTTACATAGACGCTATTTATACAAAAACCTTAACTACAGGTATAAGAGGGCTGGCAGAACTAAGTTATTTTTTTGATAAACAAGTAATTGATGGAATTACGAATGCTGTTGCTATTCTAAATTTATTTGTAGCAGAAATTATCAAATATGTAGGCGGAGGACGAATCTCTTCTTATCTCTTCTTTTACTTATTTTATGTATTTATTTTTATATTTATAGTAGTGGCCAATGTCTTTTAATTTTGTATTTTTTCTTCAAATTCTCGGTAATCAGTAGTAAGGGCAGTAGGAAGAGCGATATCATGAAGTTTGTTTATCCAAAGAGTTTCGATAGAATCTTCTATCGAGTTTATTAAATACTCGTTCATGTTTGAACCTGAATACAATTCTTTGATTGTTCCACGATGGGGTCCATTCAAAAGAGGATCATATATTTTAGGTAAGCATTCTTGTTCAGTCTCATCATTGCACAATCTAGTTCTTTTTTCGAGTACATCCATAGCAAGAGACCCCTTGTCTAGAGCTTCAATTCGATTGATAAGTTCGTTGATGAGGTTGTTTCGTTTTTGTTCATTGGTATAAAACCAATGATTATACAGTTCTGCTGGGGATAGCTTTTCTGTCGTGCACAAAAGCATCTTCTGTTGTATCATTTCAAAAAACGTTGACAAACTGGGCGGATATGTAAAAGATATTCTTTGTTTTCCATCACTTGGGCATGTATAA